TTTTGATATTTCTGAACGGATGAAAAAAATTTTTAGAAATTGGATGTGGAAAAACACAGAATTCACAATTTCGAATTATACAGAGAAAAAGACAAAAGAAAGCGCGAAAAAAAAAGAGGAGGACAAAAAAGAAGAAGACAAAAGAAAGGAGAAAGTGCGTATACAAATAGCGGAAGCCTGGGATAGTATTTTACTTGCTCAAGTAATGAGAGGTTTTTTATTAGTAACCCAATCAATTCTTAGAAAATATATTATATTACCTTCATTGATAATAGCTAAAAATATCGTCCGTATACTATTATTTCAATTTCCGGAATGGTATGAGGACTTAAAGGATTGGAATAGAGAAATGCATGTTAAATGTACCTATAACGGCGTTCAATTATCAGAAAAAGAATTTCCAAAAAACTGGTTAACAGACGGCATTCAGATCAAGATCCTATTTCCTTTTCGTCTTAAACCTTGGCACAGATCTAAGTTACGAGCCCCTTATAACGATCCAATGAAAAAGCAAGGTCAAAAAAATGATTTTTGTTTTTTAACAATTTTTGGAATGGAAGCTGAACTACCTTTTGGTTCTCCCAGAAAAAAACTTTCATTTTTTGAACCGATTTTAAAAGAACTCAAAAAAAAAATTAAAAAATTGCAAAAGAAATGTTTTATAATTCTAGGAATTTTTAAAGAACAAACAAAATTGTTTCTAAATGTCTCAAAAAAACCAAAAAAATGGATCATTAAAAACATTCTGTTTATAAAAGAAATAATAAAAGAACTCTCAAAAATAAACCCAATTATATTATTTGGATTGAGAGAAATAGAAGTATATGAATTGAGTGAAATTAAAAAAGATTCAATAATCAGTAATCGGATGATTCAGGAATCGTCCATTCAAATTAGATCTCAGGATTGGACAAATTATTCATTAACAGAAAAAAAAATGCAAGATCTGACTGATAGAATAAACACAATCATAAATCAAATAGAAAAAATTACAAAAGACAAGAAAAAGGGATTTATAACTTCAGATAGAAATTTTAGTTCTAACAAAATAAGTTATGATGATAAAAGATTGGAATCACAAAAAAATATTTGGCAGATATTAAAAAGAAGAACTGCTCGATTAATCCGTAAATCCCATTATTTTATAATATTTTTCATTGAAAAGATATACATAGATATCTTTCTATCTATGATTAATATTCCTAGTATCAATACACAACTTTTTCTTGAATCAACAAAAAAAATTCTTAATAAAAACATTAACAGTAATGAAGCAAATCAAGAAAGAATTAATAAAACAAATCAAAGTTTAATTAAATTTATTTCGATTATAAAAGAGTCACTTTCTAATACTAATATTAGTCTTAGTCAAAAAAATTCAAAGACTTTTTTTGACTTATCTTACTTTTCACAAGCATATGTATTTTACAAATTATCACAAACCCAACTTATTAAGTTAGAGAAATTGAAATCCGTATTTCAATATAATGGAACCCCCCTTTTTCTTAAGAATGAAATAAAGGATTTTTTTGTTGTAAGACAAGAACTATTTCATTCCGAATTAAGACCTAAGAATCTTCGCAATTCTGGAATGAATCAATGGACAAATTGGTTAAGGAGTCATTATCAATATCAATGTGATGTATCTCAAATTAAATGGTCTAGAGTAGTACCACAAAAATGGCGAAATATATTGAACTGTATAGCTAAAAATAAAGATTTATATAAAGATTTGTGTGATTTATATGAAAAAGATGAATTAATTCACTACGAAAAAAAAACAAAAATGGAAACGGATTTATTATTGAATCAAAAGGATAATTTTAAAAAACAATATAGATATGATCTTTTAGCATATAAATCTATAAATTCTGAAACTAAGAAGTACTCTTCAATTTATGGATCACCATTACAAGTAAAAACTAACCAAGATATTTTTTATAATTACAACACACATAAACAAAAATCATTTAATATGGTAGAAGATGATATTCGAGATATGGATAAAAATACGGATAGAAAATTTTTTGATTGGAGAATTCTCGATTTTTGTCTTAAAACGAAGGTCGATATTGAGGCCTGGATCAATATTGATACTGACACTAACAGTAATAAATATACTAAGACTAGGGTTAATAAGTATCAAATAATTGATAAAATCAATAATAAGGGTCTTTTTTATCTCACACTTCAGCAAGACCAAAAAATCAACCTATCCAATCAAAAACCCCTTTTGGATTGGATGGGAATGAATGAAGAAATACTAAGTCGTCCCATATCAAATCTGGAACTTTGGTTCTTGCCAGAATTTGTGAGACTTTATAATACGTATAAAATGAAACCGTGGGTTATACCAATTAAATTACTACTTTTTAATTCTAATATAAAAAAAAATGCTAGTGAAAACAAAAGCATCACTGGAAATAAAAAAAGAGATCCTTTTATATCAATATCGTCGAATGAAAAAAAATCTCTTGAATTAGAAAACCGAAATCAAGGAGAAAAAGAATCCACGGGCCAAGCAGATCTTAAATCAGCTTTTTCAAACCAAGAAAAAGATGTTGAAGAAGATTATACGGGATCGGACATGAAAAAACATAGAAATAAAAAGCAATACAAGATCAATACAAAAGCGGAGTTTGATTTCTTCCTAAAAAGGTATTTGTATTTTCAATTGAGATGGGATGATTCTTTAAATAAAAAAATAATCAATAACATCAACGTATATTGTCTCCTGCTTAGACTGATAAATCCAAGAGAAATTACTATATCCTCTATTCAAAGGGGCGAAATGAGTCTGGATATTTTGACGATTCAGAAAGATGTAACTCTTACAGAATTTATTAAAAGGGGATTTTTGATTATTGAACCAATTCGTCTAGCTATAAAAAATGATGGAAAATTTATTATGTATCAAACCCTCGGTATTTCATTAGTTCATAAAAGTAAACATCAAATAAATCAAAGATACCGAGAAAAAAAACATGTTGATAAGAATTCTGATGAAGTCATTACAAAACATCAAAAGATGACTGGAAATAGATATAAAAAAAATTATGATTTGTTTGTTCCTGAAAATATTTTATCGCCTAGACGTCGTAGAGAATTGCGAATTCTAATTTGTTTAAATTCTAAGAATAGACATAGAAAGGCATCTTTTTGTAATGGGAATGAGGTAAACAGTCAAGTTGTGGATAAAAGCAAAAAATATAAAAAAAAAATTATAAAATTAAAGCTATTTCTTTGGCCCAATTATCGATTAGAAGATTTAGCTTGTATGAATCGTTATTGGTTTAATACCAATAATGGCAGTTGTTTCAGTATGGTAAGGATACGTATGTATCCGCGATTGAAAATTCATTAATAGTACATTTTTCCTATATTTCCCATACCATATCTGGTCTATGACGACAAAGAGATGCACGCATACATTGTCTTACATTCCATTCTGATACATGATACTAATTCAATGACATATCAATTAGATCTAGAATGAACAAAATTTTATTATTTTAGGTCTAAACTTTTATCTTTTGTGAGTGAAGAAACCAACCATACTTTTGTATCCCCTTTCAAATTCAATTTTAAAATGAAAATAGGATTGAGTAAGTTTTATTAAATTAAAAAAATTAGAAATTAATAACGAAATACAAATTTTTGTATATACCAAATAAAAATTAGGGGCATTATTATTACTGATCAATAAAGATATCTATCAATAAAAAATATCTTAAAATAAAAAGAGGGGGGGAGAGAAGATTTCAGTTTATGGTAAAAAATTCATTCATCTCAGTTATTTCACAAGAAGAAAAAGACGAAAACAGAGGATCTGTTGAATTTCAAATAGTTAGTTTCACCAATAGGATACGAAGACTTACTTCACATTTACAATTACACAAAAAAGACTATTTATCTCAGAGAGGTTTACGTAAAATTCTGGGAAAACGCCAACGATTACTGTCTTATTTGTCAAAGAAAAATAGAATATGTTATAAAGAATTAATTAATCGGTTGGATATTCGGGAGTCAAAAACTCGTTAATTTGATTTTTATAAAGGCATTTTGAATTATTTGATTTATTAGATCTTGAATTTTAATGAACTTTTTTTCGTTTTCAGCAATTCATGAAAGAATGAATCGAGGAAAAACCTATGAATATACCGGCTACAAGAAAAGACCTCATGATAGTCAATATGGGCCCCCACCACCCATCAATGCATGGTGTTCTTCGACTCATCATTACTCTAGATGGTGAAGATGTTATTGACTGTGAACCAATATTGGGTTATTTACACCGAGGAATGGAAAAAATTGCGGAAAATCGAACAATTATACAATATTTGCCTTATGTAACACGGTGGGATTATTTAGCTACTATGTTCACAGAAGCAATAACTGTAAACGGACCGGAACAGTTGGGAAATATTCAAGTACCTAAAAGAGCCAGCTATATCAGAATAATTATGTTGGAGTTGAGTCGTATAGCTTCTCATCTGTTATGGCTCGGTCCTTTTATGGCGGATATTGGTGCACAAACTCCCTTTTTCTATATTTTCAGAGAAAGAGAATTAGTATATGATCTATTCGAAGCTGCCACCGGTATGAGAATGATGCATAATTATTTTCGTATCGGAGGAGTAGCGGCCGATCTACCTCATGGCTGGATAGATAAATGTTTGGATTTCTGCGATTATTTTTTAACAAGAGTTGCTGAATATCAAAAACTTATTACACGAAATCCTATTTTTTTAGAACGAGTCGAGGGAGTAGGCATTATTGGTAGAGAGGAAGTAATAAATTGGGGTTTATCGGGACCAATGCTGCGAGCTTCCGGAATACAATGGGATCTTCGTAAAGTTGATCATTATGAATGTTACGACGAATTTGATTGGGAAGTACAGTGGCAAAAAGAAGGAGATTCATTGGCTCGTTATCTAGTCCGAATTGGTGAAATGATAGAATCCGTAAAAATTATTCAACAGGCCCTGGAAGGAATTCCAGGGGGACCCTATGAGAATTTAGAAATACGATACTTTGATAGAGAAAGGAATCCGGAATGGAATGATTTTGAATATCGATTTATTAGTAAAAAGCCGTCTCCTACATTTGAATTGCCGAAACAAGAACTTTATGTGAGAGTAGAAGCCCCAAAGGGAGAATTGGGAATTTTTCTCATAGGGGATCAGAGTGGTTTTCCTTGGAGATGGAAAATCCGCCCGCCGGGTTTTATCAATTTGCAAATTCTTCCGCGGTTAGTTAAAAGAATGAAATTGGCTGATATTATGACGATACTAGGTAGTATAGATATCATTATGGGAGAAGTTGATCGTTGAAATGATAATTGATACACCGGAAGTACAAGATATCGATTCTTTTTCTAGATTAGAATTTTTTAAAGAGGTTTATGGAATTCTATGGGTTCTTGTTCCTATTTTGACTCTTGTAGTGGGAATCACAATAGGCGTACTGGTAATTGTATGGTTAGAAAGAGAAATATCGGCAGGGATACAACAACGTATTGGACCTGAATACGCCGGCCCTTTGGGAGTTCTTCAAGCTCTAGCAGATGGGACAAAACTACTTTTCAAAGAAAATCTTTTTCCATCTAGGGGGGATACTCGTTTATTCAGTATCGGGCCATCCATAGCAGTCATATCAATTTTAGTAAGCTATTCAGTAGTTCCTTTTGGATATCACCTTGTTTTAGCGGATCTCAATATCGGTGTTTTTTTATGGATTGCCATTTCCAGTATTGCTCCAATTGGACTTCTTATGTCGGGATACGGGTCAAATAATAAATATTCCTTTTTAGGCGGTCTACGAGCTGCTGCTCAATCGATTAGTTATGAAATACCATTAACTTTATGTGTGTTATCAATATCTCTACGTGCGATTCGTTGATACATAGACAGAAACTTTTCTCTATTCCTTCCTTTCAAGGAAAGGGTTGGAATGGATTGAGTAGATATCTTAATTTTTTTTTATTCATTATTCGGGTTGATGAACTAAATCAAATAGTTATATGAGTGAAAGAAAACAGCTTATATATAAATTCGCAGTAAAAAGATGGATTCTCATTTTCTATGTATAAGAGTTAGAGAGTTAAGCGGAAATAAACATAAACAGAAGAGACCGTTTCCCCCAAGATTGGTTGATTAGTCATCCTGACTTGAAGCGGGTTCAAAAGATCAACCGTATTGAGTTTTCACTATCATTTTTATGTATTAGCATAACGGGGGATTGAGCAAAAACGAGTGGATGGTTAGAAACACGAACATATGTAAAGGATTAGTAATGGAGATTATGTAAATTCTCCAAAAGGACATTTTTACATAATATACAAACAAAGAATACTAATTGGGGCTTTAAGTTGGTAGAAATGATCAGGCAGTACTCCCCATGACACGATTCCAATCCAGAGTATACTCCTATCCACCGATTTAATAAATAACTATTCGAAACGAAATAATCCTTTACTTTATTTTGAAAGCCCTCTTTTTCTCAGAAATAGAAAGAAGAATAGGAACGAAAAAAAAAAAATAAATAAAGATATACTTTATTTATTCTTTGTTACTTTTATTCTTTCCCATATACATATTAATAGATATATAATTTGTGTCATAATTCATTAATTAATATAGAATTTTTTTTTCGTACGTGAAACCAACGGGTTATTGATATTTTTACAAGAAGTATTTTATTGAACAGTTAAGTTATTACTGAACAAAGAAGAATTTAAATTATTATTGAAATTATTAAATTAAAGAAAGGATGAGATCAATTCAGAAGTACTTTTTTTATTTAATTTTGAATTAAAATAATTATAACAGACAGAATTCAATTGGTCTAATTTGGGACCGGCCGATAGTTATCCATCCTACAAACATATCAAGATTCAAAAAAGAATACTGACGCGGTCCCTATATTTATTTCTGGCCTTCAAGGAGCCGTATGAGGTGAAAATCTCATGTACGGTTCTGTAATAGCGATGGTAACAGTGATGGTATCACCGACTATAATTATCTAACAGTTCAAGTACAATTGATATTGTTGAGGCGCAATCAAAATATGGTTTTTGGGGATGGAATTTGTGGCGTCAGCCTATAGGGTTTATCATTTTTATTATTTCTTCCCTAGCAGAATGTGAGAGATTACCTTTTGATTTACCAGAAGCAGAAGAAGAGTTAGTAGCAGGTTATCAAACCGAATACTCGGGTATAAAATTTGGGTTATTTTATGTTGCTTCCTATCTAAACCTATTGGTTTCTTCATTATTTGTAACAGTTCTTTACTTGGGAGGTTGGAATATATCTATTCCGGACATATATGTTTCTGAGCTTTTTGAAATAAATAAAACATGTGGAGTTTTTGGAGCGATAATTGGTATCTTTATTACATTAGCTAAAACTTATTTGTTCTTGTTCATTCCTATCACAACAAGATGGACTTTACCGAGGCTAAGAATGGACCAACTATTGAATCTTGGATGGAAATTTCTTTTACCTATTTCTCTCGGTAATCTATTATTAACAACTTCTTTCCAACTCTTTTCACTGTAAAGTAACATTCTATATTCACAACGTGTCTCAAACAAGAGAAATAAACAAACATAAAACTATTCATATATATATTAACGATATGTTCTCTATGGTAACTGGGTTCATGAATTATGGTCAACAAACAGTACGAGCTGCAAGGTACATTGGTCAAAGTTTCATGATTACTTTATCCCACGCAAATCGTTTACCCGTAACTATTCAATATCCTTATGAAAAATCAATCACCGCGGAGCGTTTCCGCGGTCGAATCCATTTTGAATTTGATAAATGTATTGCTTGTGAAGTATGCGTTCGTGTATGTCCTATAGATCTACCCGTTGTTGATTGGAAATTGGAAACTGATATTCGCAAGAAACGGCTGCTTAATTACAGTATTGATTTCGGAGTCTGTATATTTTGTGGTAATTGCGTTGAGTATTGTCCAACGAATTGTTTATCAATGACTGAAGAATATGAACTTTCTACTTATGATCGTCACGAATTGAATTATAATCAAATTGCTTTGGGTCGTTTACCAATGTCAGTAATTGACGATTATACAATTCGAACAATTTTGAATTCGCCTCAAATAAATAAGTAAATCTCTTATTAACGACTAATTTATAATTACTTTACTAATAACTAATATAGAAGGAATTTAGGTTTCTTTCGTGTTGTTTGGTCAATAACTACAAATACCAACTATTGATTGGTTGGTAAGAAACGCGTCTTAATTTGGATTGAAAATCCATTAATTAATATATCCATAATTTTTTTTTTAATATATCGTTTAGAATTAGAACGACTCTTTCAGATAAAGAATGAAATTAGTCCAATAATAGTACTCACATTTATTCATATCCCTTAGTATTTATTTACTTAGGATTAAATTAGGAATTGCTCAAAAATCATAAAAAAAAAATTTTCTGGTCGGGTCTCAATAAGGTCATGAAAAACATTTCTATTTATTTATCTCTTATTTTACATATAATGGATTTGCCCGGACCAATACATGATTTTCTTTTAGTCTTTCTGGGATCGGTTCTTATACTAGGAGGTATGGGGGTGGTATTATTTACCAACCCCATTTATTCTGCCTTTTCATTGGGACTGGTTCTTGTTTGTATATCCTTATTCTATATTCTATTAAACTCTTATTTTGTAGCTGCTGCACAACTCCTTATTTACGTGGGAGCTATAAATGTTTTAATCGTATTTGCTGTGATGTTCATGAATGGTTCAGAATATTACAAAGATTTGAATCTTTGGACCATTGGGGATGTGGTTACTTTGCCAGTTTGTACAAGTATTTTTGTTTTACTCATGATTATTATTACGGATACGTCATGGTACGGAATTATTTGGACTACAAGATCAAACCAGATTATAGAGCAAGATTTGATAAGTAATAGTCAACAAATTGGAATTCATTTATCAACAGATTTTTTTCTTCCATTTGAATTCGTTTCGATAATTCTTTTAGCCGCTTTGATAGGTGCAATTGCCGTGGCGCGACAGTAAAAAATTTATAGAATTAGCAATGCACATTAAACTCTGTTCGGTTTTATTACATTACATTACATTTATTTCCCTTTAATTAAAGATTGTTTATGTCTAAAATAGAAATTATTCAATCTATTCTATTAACAATAGAAAATCTGCCTTTGTTCCGTACTTTTTGTTATTCTAGTCAATTGAATTTGTTGAATTGTTGTTCAGTTCATATTGAAATGAATCGAAATTGATAAGGAGTTGGTCAATGATGCTCGAACATGTACTTGTTTTGAGTGCCTACTTATTTTCTATCGGTATCTATGGATTGATCACGAGCCGGAATATGGTTAGAGCCCTTATGTGTCTTGAACTTATACTGAATGCGGTTAATATGAATTTCGTAACATTTTCTGATTTTTTTGATAGTCGCCAATTAAAAGGAAATATTTTCTCAATTTTTGTTATAGCTATTGCAGCCGCTGAAGCAGCTATTGGCCCGGCTATTGTTTCATCAATTTATCGTAACAGAAAATCAACTCGTATCAATCAATCGAATTTGTTGAATAAGTAGTATTAATCATATAAATTCTAATATTCATAAATTAGAATTACCATGACCATACATTACGTAATAATACATGTTTTCAAAAATGTAAGAAATTAAAGTATCTTGGCTCTATCGCATGAGTCAATCCAGAAGTAGATTGATTAGAAAAATTATGATAAATTATTGATTCATCTGGTGTCTAAATATATGATTCATTTACAAGTTTACTAGATCGAAACTTTCTGACATTCAAAAATTTATAGATCCAAATGTCACATTCAGTAAAGATTTATGATACGTGTATAGGGTGTACTCAATGCGTGCGCGCCTGCCCAACGGATGTATTAGAAATGATACCTTGGGACGGGTGTAAAGCTAAGCAAATTGCTTCTGCTCCAAGAACAGAGGACTGTGTCGGTTGTAAGAGATGTGAATCCGCCTGTCCGACAGATTTCTTGAGTGTTCGAGTTTATTTATGGCATGAAACAACTCGAAGTATGGGTCTGGCTTATTAATACGTTCCAGAAAACCCTACTTGAATACATTTGATTTTTTTACCTTTACCGACAAAAACCCGCGCTCAAAAACTATTTATTTTGAGCACGGGTTTTTCTGGTCCAAGTTTATCTTGTTTTTACCATGAATAATTTTCCTTGGTTAACGCTAGTTGTAGTTTTGCCAATATTCGCGGGTTCCTTAATTTTCTTTCTCCCTCATAGAGGAAATAAGATAATTAGGTGGTATACTATAGGTATATGCATAATGGAACTCCTTCTAACAACCTATGCATTCGGTTATCGTTTCCAATTGGATGATCCATTAATGCAACTGACAGAGGATTATAAATGGATCGATTTTTTTGATTTTTACTGGAGATTGGGAATAGATGGAATTTCTATAGGACCCATTTTACTGACAGGATTTATCACAACTTTAGCTACTTTAGCGGCTCGGCCGATTACTCGAGATTCCCGACTATTCCATTTTCTGATGTTAGCAATGTATAGCGGTCAAATAGGACCATTTTCTTCTCGAGACCTTTTACTTTTTTTCATCATGTGGGAGTTAGAATTAATTCCAGTTTATCTACTTCTATCCATGTGGGGGGGAAAGAAACGTTTGTATTCAGCTACAAAATTTATTTTGTACACTGCAGGAAGTTCCGTTTTTTTATTAATGGGAGTTTTGGGTATTGGTTTATATGGTTCCAATGAACCAACATTAAATTTTGAAACATCAGCTAATCAATCGTATCCTGTAGCACTGGAAATAATATTCTATATTGGATTTCTTATTGCTTTTGCTGTCAAATCACCGATCATACCCTTACATACATGGTTACCAGACACCCATGGAGAGGCACATTACAGTACTTGTATGCTTTTAGCCGGAATCTTATTAAAAATGGGAGCGTATGGATTGGTTCGGATCAATATGGAATTATTACCCCACGCCCATTCTATATTCTCTCCCTGGTTGATTATAGTAGGCACAATTCAAATAATCTATGCAGCTTCAACATCTCCCGGTCAGCGTAATTTAAAAAAAAGAATAGCCTACTCTTCTGTATCTCATATGGGTTTCATAATTATAGGAATTGGTTCTATAAGCGATACAGGACTCAACGGAGCCATTTTACAAATAATCTCTCACGGATTTATTGGCGCTGCGCTTTTTTTCTTGGCCGGAACGAGTTATGATAGAATACGTCTTGTTTATCTCGACGAAATGGGCGGAATGGCTATCGCAATTCCAAAAATATTCACGACTTTCAGTATCTTATCAATGGCTTCTCTTGCATTACCGGGCATGAGCGGTTTTGTTGCCGAATTGTTAGTTTTTTTTGGAATACTTACTAGTCAAAAATATCTTTTAATGACAAAAATATTAATTACTTTTGTAATGGCAATTGGAATGATATTAACTCCTATTTATTCATTATCTATGTTACGCCAGATGTTCTATGGATACAAGCTTTTTAATGCCCCAAACTCTTATTTTTTTGATTCTGGACCGCGAGAATTATTTGTTTCGATCTCTATCCTTTTACCTGTAATAGGTATTGGTGTTTATCCCGATTTCGTTTTATCATTATCAGTTGACAAGGTCGAAGCTATTATATCCAATTATTTTTTTCGATAGTTTTTGTGAGTAAACCAAAAAATGAAACTGAAATCCCATGATTTTAAAAATGGTTGATTGTACAATAAAAAAATGAGTCTTTTATATTCTTTTAAGTAAAAAAAATAAATTGGAATTCTATTATAACTAGATATCTTTTGAATTTGTGAGAACCATTTGAATCAAGTAATGGAAATGATTCAAATGGTTCTTGATTGTTTACATGAAGTTTTCGTATATATACCTGTATGCCGTCCTATGTTTATATTCGTCAAGTCTTTTATTCAATTAGATGTTAATGTAAATGAACCATAACTATGCAACCCTATTCCTAATAGATTAACCCCAAAATAGCATATCCAAATTATAAGAAAGCCCATTGAGGCCACAATTGCAGAATTTACACTTTCAAAATTTTTATTTGTTCGAATATGTAAATAAATAGCGAATATGGTCCAAGTAATAAATGCCCAAGTCTCCTTTGGATCCCAATTCCAATATGATCCCCATGCTTCATTAGCCCATACTGCTCCCGAAAGAATACCTACGGTTAAAAGGATAAACCCTAGACTAATAATACGATAACTCCAACGATCCAATTGTTGAATCAATTGATACCTGTAATAATTTTGAGACGAAATAAAAGAAGTGTTTCGTAAGACATTGTTTCTTTCGTTCACGTATTGAATCTCACTAAAGTAAACTGACTCATTTTCTAAATTATTGCTTTTACTAAAAATCCTTATGAATTTTCGAAATGTAATGACTAGAAGAGCTAGTGATAATAATGATCCACACAAAAGAGCTGCATAGCTCAATACCATCATACTTACGTGCATCATTAACCAATGGGATTGGAGAGCGGGTACTAATATCGCGGATTGATGCATTTCAGTTAAAAGACCCGAAGTAGCAAAACCTTGAGTAAAAATAGCACTTGGCGCGGTTATTGCGCTTAAATGGTTTTTATGTTTTTTAAAATACGGAATAATATGAATAATGGAAAAACTCCACGAAAGAAAAATTAATGATTCATATAAATCACTTAATGGTAAATGCCTCAAATACATCCAACGAGTAACTAATAATCCTGTTATGCAGAAAAAAGTAGCTATCATCCCCTTTTCTGACGAATCATCTAGTCCTACGATTTCATCGACTAATAAAATTATCAAATGAATTGTAATTACAATTGAAACGATCGAAAAGGATATATGAGTTAATATATGCTCTAAAGTTGAAAATATCATAAAAATTATTAAATTAATAAGGGCGTCCCTCAATTATAGGAATTGAAATCTGGAATTGGAATTGAATTCATTATAGGACTTACTCTTTTAGAAGATGCCATGCCGCCACTCGGACTCGAACCGAGATGCTCTAGCACTGCTTCCTAAGAGCAGCGTGTCTACCGATTTCACCATAGCGGCTTATTCGAAATCATAATAACCTATTTTTATTCAATCGTCGAGCTTGAAGGAGTTAATTCAATCCAATATTTTTTTTTAGGAAACCATTCAAATTGATGAATAAAAACTTGTTTAAAAATTAGGGATTAAAACGTTTTCGTTAACGTTAATAATATTTATTTTTCTTATTATTATCTTTTTATTTAGTTATTTAATTTAGTATTTTTTTATTTAGTTATTTAGTATTTTAGGATGTCAATTTTATTTAACTGAACTAACAATGTATTTTTTCGTAGACTATTACTTTATGCTCTCCTAAAACTAAAATGTAACAGTTGTAACTATATAATTTTTACTTCAATCCCTGGATATAAGTAAAAAAAATGTTCTGCCTCGTTTGCATTTTTTAATGATTAATTTCTTTTATCATTTATTTTATTAATCTAAAATAAAAAATGCATTTTATCGATTAATAAAAAAATAGAATTTTTATATAACACAATTTCAGCGATACACTCAAAAGATTTATGTAAATATTTGCATAGTTAGGTTGCGTTAGGATTTTTTGTTGTGTAGAGAATTTGCGTTAAGATTTAGCAAACCCATTAAGTTAGGTATTTGGGATGGTCGTATCAATCATATAAAAAAATTTCGTATAGAAATTGTACCGTACTTCAAAATATTTTATAAATTTTTTAATTAATATATATATATTATATCTTGATCGATCTTCCAATCGAAACATAGGATCTAAAATAGATCACTCAAAATTGGCGCATTCGTCATATAACTACCTAAAAATGGAAACGGGGCTTTTATTAATATTAATTTAATTGGGTTTAAGGAATTTATATAGTGATAATAATTTCTAAAACCCAAAATAATGGTTTAAAAGATTATAAAAAACATTTTAAACTTAATCAATTAGTTTCAACGACCTCTTCTTTATAATATAAAATAAAAATTCTTTATAATATAAAATAAAAAATATAACTAAAAAAAATTCTTTTTATTATTGAGTAAGGGCGATGGGGAAAGTGATAATCCCCATCCGGAAAATGATAAAACATACTAAAATGAAAGGCGAAACCTTGCGCTTGCGTTTACCCTTTTTTCAAACAAAAAAGTACCATTCATTTTTAGAATTCAGTAGACAACAGAATTCTTATCTATATCAGAAACGAAAGAAAAATTTGGCTTCAAATTAAAGTAAAACAAATTCCATTTTATATTCGTTTTAAATTAAAACATTATGAGACTAATTCTTTTTTATTTATTTTAGTTTTAATGTATATTGTTTATATTGTAATTTATCTTATATATTAATATTTATTTTATCTTATATATTAATATTTATTCTTTTACTATACTATTATGATGTTAATATTAATTATAATTGATAAATATTAATTATAATTGATAAATATTATTTATCATTTTTATAACTTATAAATCTTATAAATAAACTATAAACAAAATTATATTACTTTATTAGTTATTAGAACGATTCAGATTATTTATTTGTTACACAAAAAAAACTTTTAGAACTCCCGGTAGAAAGAGATTTCGCTAACGAAAAAGCTTTCAATGCTGCCCTATATCCCTTCCTTTTCCAAATATTTTTACGAATACGTTTTTTTGAAATAGAGGTGCGCTTTTTTGGAACTGCCATTAAAAAGTTATAATAGGTTTTTCGGTTGGATGTGAAAGACATCTATTGTTCAAAATCAATTGTTCTTTACTATTCTCTATCTATTTTTTCTCTAAATTAGACTCCAAAAAAAAAGGGGGGGTTAAAAATCACATAAAATATTAATAAGAACGATAAGGTACACTATGCCAAATAGATTGAAGTTGATAAAATAAAAAAAAAAAAAAAAAGAAAGATTGTCCGTTTCGTTTTCTTTCTATTTTCGTCGTGTTACATTTATACATGTAATAAAAAAATCTAAAAGTTTAATAACCCAACCCTTCTCCCGCTTAATTAAAAAAAAAAAAACTTTAATAATTTTTTCTATTATATTAATTAATTAAATTTCTATTATATTAATTAATTTAATATTAATTTAATTGTTCAAGCTCGAAGAAAGAGTCCACAAAATTTTAATTATCAAATGAGACTAGTAGTTAATCTGTTAAAGGATACAAAATACATAATTTAAAGGCATTTTATTTGCCCCCTTTTTTTTCCGTAAAATTAAAGTGTTGGATATCATAGCATTTCCTACAAATAGCTTTTATTGTAATGGAAGACAAACAATGAGTTACAAAACAAATTGGTTAATGATTCTAAATAACCGAATTACAATAAATAGTTTTAGTTATGGGCTTTATGATTCATATCAAATACTGTTTTTGGTATAATTATTTATCCTTGTTCTATAGATATAAAAAAATTATTGTAATACGTAATAATTAAAATGAAAATTAGAATTTTCATTTTTTATCTTCATAAAATTTTATTTAAAAATTTGAATTTAATATTAACAATTCAGTATTCAGTATTAATAAAATTAAATACGTATTTATTTTTCACTAGTGACTTATTTATATCATTTGACCAATTATAACCTCTTGATTTTAAATATTTGAAGTAGTTTGGAAAGATTCAGAATAATTAAGGCTAGAAAATTCTATTTAAGTTTTATTTTATATATCTTAATTTTTTTTTATTAACCGACCCCTTTCAAAAGAAAAGAAATAAGAACCGGTGACTCAGAAACAATTAATTAAGATAAATTTTTTTTTTATTTTTTTATGGAATATACATATCAATATTCATGGATTATACCTTTCATTCCACTTCCAGTTCCTATCTTAATTGGAACAGGACTTCTACTTTTTCCAACGGCAACAAAAAATCTTCGCCGTATGTGGGCTTTTCCTAGTGTTTTATTATTAAGTATAGTTATGGTTTTTTCAGCCCTTTTTTCTATTCAGCAAATAAATAATAATTCTGTCTATCAATATGTATGGTCTTGGACCATCAATAATGATTTTTCTTTAGAATTTGGCTGCTTGGTTGATCCACTTACTTCTATTATGTCGATATTAATCACTACTGTTGGAATTATGGTTCTTATTTATAGTGACAATTATATGTCTCATGATCAGGGATATTTGAGATTTTTTGCTTATATGAGTTTTTCCAATACTTCAATGTTGGGATTAGTTACTAGTTCTAATTTGATACAAATTTATATTTTTTGGGAATTAGTTGGAGTGTGTTCTTATCTATTAATAGGTTTTTGGTTCACACGACCCAGTGCCGCGAATGCTTGTCAAAAAGCGTTTGTAACTAATCGTGTCGGGGATTTTGGTTTATTATTAGGAATTTTGGGTTTTTATTGGATAACAGGTAGTTTCGAATTTCGGGATTTGTTTGAAATATTCAATAACTTGGTTTCTAATAATGAAGTTAATTTTTTATTTGTTACTTTATGCGCCTCCCTATTATTTGCCGGCGCTGTTGCTAAATCCGCCCAATTTCCACTTCATGTATGGTTACCTGATGCCATGGAAGGGCCTACCCCCATTTCGGCTCTTATACATGCCGCTACTATGGTAGCAGCAGGAATTTTTCTTGTAGCTCGGCTTCTTCCTCTTTTCATAGTTATACCTTACATTCTAAATCTAATAGCTTTGATAGGTATAATAACATTATTTTTAGGAGCCACTTTAGCTCTTGCTCAAAAAGATATTAAGAAAAGCTTAGCTTATTCTACAATGTCTCAATTGGGTTATATGATGTTAGCTCTAGGTATGGGGTCTTATCGAGCTGCTTTATTTCATTTGATTACTCATGCTTATTCGAAGGCATTGTTGTTCTTAGGATCTGGATCAATTATTCATGCGATGGAAGCTATTGTTGGATATTCTCCAGATAAAAGTCAGAATATGGTTCTTATGGGCGGTTTAAGAAAACATGTACCAATTACAAAAACTGCTTTTTTATTGGGTACACTTTCTCTTTCTGGTATTCCACCCCTTGCTTGTTTTTGGTCCAAAGATGAAATTCTTAATGATAGTTGGTTGTATTCACCTATTTTTGCAATAATAGCTTGGTCCACAGCAGGATTAACTGCATTTTATATGTTTCGGATCTATTTACTTGCTTTTGAAGGACATTTAAACGTTTATTTTCAAACTTACAGTGGCAAAAAAAGCAGTTCGTTCTATTCAATGTCTCTATGGGGTAAAGATAAAGAAGGACCCGAAATTATTAAAAAAAATTTGCGTTTATTATATTTATTAACGACGAAAAACAATGAAAAAACTTATTTTTTAAACACATATCGAATTAATAGTAATGAAAATAGTAACGAAAATGTAAGAAGCACGGTGCAGCCTTTTATTAGTATTACTCGTTTTGGCACTAAAAACACTTTCTC